TGTCAAGGCGCGGGCCAAGCCCACTCAAAGTGAAGCGATTTATACCGAGCAAGAACCTGCACTAGAATAGGAAAAGCCAGACATTCCTTCTTTTCAGAATTCCAGTCCTGCGGGCCTGCCCGAACTGTCAGTGATTCAAACAAAGACGCGGGTGCGAGTCTTCCTCGGTTGAAGTCAAAAAAGTCCTCCTCCTTTATCTTATTCCTACCATCCGGGGCGAAAGGATGAGACGGAATAGCGTGTAATTTCGGAACCGTTCATAAGCTTTCCCTTGACTAATATAAAAGTAAAGGCAGCTATCTGGAGAATTTTGGGCCGAAGGCATCACAAGATCGAGAGGAGCCATCTTGATTCGGACTAGAGGAGGAAGGAACCTGAGCCCATAGGTGTAGGAATCAATCCAATCCATTGTCTCGTTGCCAATTAGAGTAGAGCCAAAGGCAGCTATCGCGATGAATTGTTACAATGTGTGCCTCCTTCTGGGGAAGCGCGCATGCAGATGCAGGAAGGAAGCTTCTGCACAGCAGACAATGAATCTATGGGTCCCATGCCTTGTTAGACGACCCGTGCCTTCATCCAAACAGGTGCCTCCTAGGCGGAGAGGAGGGCTTAGGATCGCCTTTACCAGGGGGATGAGGATGAGACAGAGTTGACTCCCGCGGCCTCTCGGTAGAAGAGGGAGAAAGCCCAGTCTTCTATCTCAGTCTCAACAGAAGGTAAGAGGAAGGGCCATTCCCTCTTTCCTTCGGGAAGGGCTTAAAAGCGCCTTCATCATGTCAAGCTTCAGGCAAGCGATTGGCTCCAAGGGACTTTAGAAGAAGAGCAATGAGCGTAGTGTTGAACTCTTTCAGTAAGCACCCCTTCCGAAATAGAAATCCATCCTTGATTGCCATCGATATTTCCTCCCTAACTAGCCCCTTATTAATATAAAATGAAAGAAGAAGTTCGGGAAACCGTCAGGCCCCACTCAAACTAGCTGCCCTACCACCTTAGAATTAGAAAGAAGCATTTCTTAAAAAAAAAGAAAGAAGCCCGAATGCTCAAGCTCAATATCATATGGGTTGTGTTCTACCAACGAGCAGCCAGGAGCCTAAAGAAAGCACTGAGAAAGAGATAAGTGTTCCTTATAGGTTCGTATATATATACTGTGGCGCTATATGATCTTTAGCTATAGGTCTCGTGTGCTTGCTATAGAAAGTACATATACGAGTCACGAGTAAGAGGAAGTGGTAACGGTCGATGGATGTTCATATTTGAGTATTTGCTGACGGAATGCCTCACATCAAGGTGACAGGATTCGAACCTATGGCCCTCTGTACCCAAAACAGATGCGCTGACCAGACTGCGCTACACCTCGTCTCACCACCCCGGAGCATATAGATCCACCCGATCGATGAACACTCAAACCGAACTCACCCATCCTTTTGGGCACAGGGACGCGAGAACCTAAGAAACAGCTTTTTTTTTTCGAAATCTGCCTCCAGCAAGATAGGGCGACGCAAAAAAGCCGTATAGTGCAGGAGCGCTCACATTTTTTGGCTTACTCTTGCACTTGAATTTCCAAATCCGGCTCGCTCCCGGCCTTTGGACCCTTGGCCCGCTTAGAAGTGGATTCGAACCACTGACACAAGGATTTTCAGTCCTTTGCTCTAACCAGCTGAGCTACCTGAACCACTTTCCTAAAATCTGTTTTATTCATCGAATAGTGCCCTACCTTACCACTTGACTAGTAAAAAGCCCTTGTACTAAAAAAAATAGAATATATATAATAGGCCTTTTTCGCTTCTTCGTCAAGCTTTCGAGCAGCTCTTTCAACTGCCGCCTAATCCCCCAACATGCTCAAGAACCGAGAGCCGTCCTGTCCCTGGACAGCCGGAGGGAGCTTGCTTATAGAAAGAAGATAGGCCGATCAAACAAAAAGAACGCGCAAAGGTCTCTCCGCTCCTAGTCACTAAGTAGTGCTATTCTGGGGGGCTGGACTCCACCAAGAGGTTCTTTCTCTCACGTCATTTCGCCCGCCCGTTTCACTTCTGTTCCGGAGGAAATGGGATTTGAACCCATGATACAATCTTCTTGTATGTCGATTTAGCAAACCAATGCCTTAAGCCGCTCAGCCATACCTCCAAGTTGTTGATCGGAATGGAATTTGATGTGCCGGGTTTGGTTGGTTGGTTGCCCGAAGGGCTATCTGATCCGATCAACTGCGTAAGCCGTAGCGCGCTAGCGCGCGTACTATTCCGGGGACTCTATCCAGATCTATGGATCTCCCCAGCATCCAAGCGAGACTCCATCAAAATCTGACACTCGTTGGGCGACGCCTTCTTTTCTACGAACACCCCACCACTGAATGATGAACTTTGCCAGTTTTCGCCTCCGACCCGACCAGGAGAGAACACAGGGTCAAGCCGAGCCCTTACCCGCCTGAATGGAATTCATCTCTCCTTCGTGAAGGGAGAAAGCCCGTGGAACTGGACTGTGACTCTTCTATTACATTATGGAG